TCTTTCTAATTAGAATAAAAAAACTAAGAACAGATAAACTAAGGGCTTGTATTGGATTGGCACTAATATCCACATAAATACAAACAAAACCACTGTAGGTAAAAGCAAAACCACTGTAGGTAAAAGGATAAATAAAATGAAATAAGAACTTTCAAAAATAAGATAGATATAAATAGAACAAGAGTGAAGGAAGGGATAGTATAGAAAAGTTTATACAAAGCTAAGCTATATATATATACAAACTACCCACACCCCCCTTTTTTTTGTATTTCATTAAATTCAGTGTCTTTAATTAAGACAAAGATCCGTAAAAACCCCTGCCTTCTTTAATTTAAAATATCATGAACAGTTCCTGTCGTTTGAGTGCCTTTTAAAATTAAAGGAAATATCGAATCGGAGGAACGTTTAACTAAGTTTTCTTTTTTAGTGGATCATAAAAACCCACTTTCCGAACAGCTCTTGCTTCTCTTCGTACTCAAACATCACTTGTAACGATTCGATAAAGGATTCGTTGGTATATATATAAGTGGATAAAAATTGCATTCAAAATGTGTATCATTGTAAGGTAAAACTTTTTTCTCAGTAACTAACGTAAATAGGAAGAGATAAGGGGAATAAAATAAGAATGTGATCAAAAAACCGTTCCACTTTTTTTGTTTTGAATTTGAATTTTGATATCTGTTTCCCCCGTCCCTGAAAAAAAAGATAGATTCAATTCCATTTCCATATTATTTGAGCACAATCAACTTTTTGAAAAATAAATTAGTCCAAGAAAGGTTATTAAAAATATGAAACGAAAGAAGAATTGCATTTATTATTCTCTTAATAATAAAAAATTCTCTTAATAATAAAAAGGTTGCCAAAGCCGGTAATTTTTTTTTTATGTATAGAATAGGTATACGCTGGGACGGAAGGATTCGAACCTCCGAATAGCGGGACCAAAACCCGTTGCCTTACCACTTGGCCACGCCCCATTTCTATTCAACTCAACACTAATAAAAACTAATATAGGTATTAGTTCTTCGTCAATTCCCGTTCCAATAAATATCTTATGAAATAGATTAGTTTATTGCTCCGATTTTAATATATGTAGATATAGAATTAAACTCAATTTATTGATCATAATATATAATTCAATTAAGATATTGTATGAAAATATGATTCCTTCTATTCTTTTTTGATTTGAGAATTGAAGGATTTTTGATTGAGTGAGGTTCATCAATAAGGGTTTTTGTCTATCTTACTTTATTTTTATTTTATATAAATAAATTTTGATATCATCATTAATAATATTTTAATAACTCAATATTTTAATAACTCAATCAAAATAGAATTATCTTCAAGAATAAATATCTTCAAGAATAAAATTTGATTATGCTTAATATTTTTAGTTTGTTTTGTATCTGTTTTGATTCGGCTATTTATTCAAGCAGTTTTTTCTTCACAAAATTGCCCGAAGCCTACGCTTTTTTGAATCCAATTGTAGATGTAATGCCAGTCATCCCTTTGCTCTTTTTTCTATTAGCCTTTGTTTGGCAAGCTGCTGTAAGTTTTCGATGAGGTTTTTAATACTGTCCTAAAATAATTTATTCAAGAAAAAAAATTCTAACAATTTATAAGATCAGATAAGTCTTATAGTATAAGCCCTCCCCCAATTCAAGCATTCAAGTTATTATATAGACGCGAAAAATCAAATAGGGCTTACCCTATTCGATATTACTCATTCTAAACATTTTTCTTTTCCATTCCCTTGAACTTGAAAGGGAGCCCTATATTAAAAATTATAAGAGTCCTCCACAATATCTAATTGTAGGTGTGAAGGCAAATTCTTGGCAATGAAAGACTCAACTCTTATTACAAATGAATTTATAAAAAATCTTTTCTATTTCTAAAAACGACTTCATTTCTTGATATCCAAATTATTGTGATCCAAATTATTGTGATATATAGGGTATAAAAATAGAGAATCTATTTTCTTTTTTTCCAAACCAAAATTGGAGATTGTGTAATGCTTACTCTCAAACTCTTTGTTTACACAGTAGTGATATTCTTTGTCTCTCTCTTCATCTTTGGATTTTTATCTAATGACCCGGGGCGTAATCCTGGCCGCGAAGAATAAAAAATAAGAGTTTTGACTTGCTTTTAAATATTTTTATCATTTTTATCTATTCTACATCTTTAACTATTAAATTTAAATTCAAAAATTTGAAAGGTAAAAAAATACCAAATAATCAACGGAACCGGAAAGAGAGGGATTCGAACCCTCGGTACGAATAATTCGTACAACGGATTAGCAATCCGACGCTTTAGTCCACTCAGCCATCTCTCCCAATGGAAAAACAATAATTACTATGTTATATTACACAAGAGGTAATACTTAAAAAACCTTTTTCTATTTCTCTTTTTTTTTCATCGCTCTTTAACTTTAATTACTCTGTTAAATTTTTTTATTCTATTTTCTTTTTATTCTTATATTATATTACTTTCATTAAAGAATAAA